ATAAATCCCTAACTTTAGGTCTTTTTCAAATTGATTCAACTGTTAAATACCATGATGTAGGTATCTAGGGAAGATTTACTTTGAAGTGATTATTCCCTAGAGACATTAATTTCATTTTATTATGATCCATTCCGGGAAAATACGGATCGTGCCAAAGATTAAAAACTAATTTTATTCTTTTTTTTCTTTCTAATTTTTTTTCTATTATAAAAAGAAGATGAAATAATTACAATGGATTTAAAATGAAAACTTATTCTTATTCTTAGATAAATCAATTGCGAAATACTTCTGTAGAGTGTCCAATATCCGTTTTACATCTTCTATTCGAAAAAATTCAATTCTCATAAGATCTTCTTGGCTGTTACTCAAAAGGTCCGATAATGTATGTATATTGGACCCTTTGAGACAGTTATAGGTCCTGGAAGGCAATTCTGATTGGTCAATAAAAATACATTTCAATGGAATTCCTTTTTTGTTTTTCTTTAGATTAGTTAATCTATCTTGAAAGGTAAAAAGGGGTAGAGGAAACCTGTTTTTATTTTCTTCGAAATTAATGTCCTCTTCCTCTGCATGTAGAAAAGGAATAAATAAATCAATCAAATTACGAGAAGCTTCATAAAGTGCTTCCTTAGGAGTTAAACTTCCATTCGTCCATATTTCTAGAAAAAGTATCTCTTGTTTTTCATTCCCATTCCCATAAGAATGAATACTATGATTCGCATTTCGAACAGGCATGGATACAGCATCTATAGGATAACTTCCGTCTTGAGAGTTATTTGCGGATTTCATACGATATCCGCGATCTCTCTTGATTTGTAATTCAATACACAAATCAATTGGTTCCGTCAGGTTAGCTATATGTTGTGTCGTGTCAACTATTTCCACGTAAGGTGGTGAGATGATATCTTGAGCAGTTACGTATCTAGGCCCCCTGACGCAGATGGATGCGTCTATAACTCCATACAGATTACTTCTCAATATAATTTCTTTCAAATTTAGTAAAATTTCATGTACAGATTCTTCAATACCTACTATCGTAGAATATTTATGTGCTACTTTCTCAGATTTTGCACGTGTGATACATGTTCCTTCTATTTCTCCAAGTAAAGCCCTTCGCATGGCAATACCTATGGTATCGGCTTGACCTTTCATAAGCGGGGACAGAATGAAACGACCATAATAAAGACGCTTACTGTCTACTCTTGATTCAACACATTTCCACCGTAGTGTTCGAGTGGATCCTACTACTTCCTCTCGAACCATACTATAATAAGTATTATTATAATATTTGATCAGATCATTGAATCATTTATTTCTCTTGAAATCCGTTTAATTCTTATTTCTACACACGTCTTTTTTTAGGAGGTCGACACCCATTATGTGGCATAGGTGTTACATCACGTACTAAACTTAATAGTATACCACTTCTACGAATGGCTCGTAATGCTGCATCTCTTCCGAGACCAGGGCCTTTTATCATAACTTCTGCCCGTTGCATACCCTGATCAACTACTGTACGAATAGCATTTACCGCTGCGGCTTGAGCAGCATAGGGTGTACCTCTTCTTGTGCCTTTGAATCCAGAAGTACCCGCGGAGGCCCAAGAAATCACCCGACCTCGTACATCTGTAACAGTTACAATGGTATTGTTGAAACTCGCTTGAACATGAATAACTCCTTTTGGTATTCTACGTCCATTCTTACGTGAACCAATACGTCCATTCCTACGTGAACCAATTCTTGGTATAGCTTTTGTCATATTTTATCATCTCATAAATATGAGTCAGAAATATACAGAAAGAAAAGATACGGAGATATCCATTTCATGTTAAAACAGATCTTTTATTCTTACATGGGTCCTCCCCTTTAGAAAAGAAAGTTCTTTTTTAGAAAGATTATCCTTGTCTCTGTTTATGTCTCGGATTGGAACAAATCACTATAATTCGTCCGCGCCTACGGATCAGTCGACATTTTTCACAAATTTTACGAACAGAAGTCCTTATTTTCATATTTTTTATTCCTTACCTTAATTCTGAATCTACTCTTTTGAGGAAAATAAGTTTCTTGAATATTTTTTTTTTTAACTTCGAATTGTGTCCCTATGAAAGGAATGTTTAAAAAATCACCTAATCGTTCGAATCTTTGTTGCGAAGTCTATAAATTATACGTCCTCTGGTTGAATCATAACGACTTACTTCAATTTTTACTCTATCTCCTGGTAGTATCCGTATAAAACTGCGCCGGATCCTCCCTGAAGCATAACCTAGAATTAGATCTTCATTATCTAAACGGACCCGGAACATACCGTTGGGAAGTGATTCAGTAATTAAACCTTCATGAATCCATTTTTGTTCTTTCATTCCAGGTAACCCCCTTGAAGTATCAACTAATGAAGGAAGAGGTATATAACTCACTTTTCCTCTCTATTTCACAAATGGGAAGTTAGAGATAAAATTAGGATACCGGAGGAGGAGGATCACCATATATAACACAAAATTTCTCCTCCAATTCTTTCTAGTCGAGCTTCTCGATCTGTCATTATACCTCGAGAAGTAGAAAGAATTACAATTCCCATTCCACCTAAAATCTTAGGAATTCGTTGATAGTTGGAATAAATTCGTAAACCGGGTCGGCTGATACACTTTAAAACGGTTCTATATATTCCTTTCCTAGTCTTTCTATGTCGCAGGGTTGAAACCAAGAAATATTTGTTATTTTCCTGATGTTTCCGAACATTTTCAATAAAACCTTCTCGTAGAAGTATTTTAACAATGTTTTCGGTGATATTAGTAGATGCTATTCGAACCGTTCCTTTTTTATTCATGTCAGCATTTCTTATAGAAGTTATTATATCGGCAATAGTGTCCCTACCCATAACGAACTATAATTTTTTGTGCCTCCTAATTTTGATATAATCAACATGTTTCCTTTTTTCTTTTTTCTTTGTTTTTTTGAATTATTAAATTTTAAAAAGTATATGCGTGAGACACAATCTATTAATTTGATCTATTTCGGATAGCCCACTATATCATAGTGTCATCTACTAGTATTTATAATACCTCGGGAGCTAATGAAACTATTTTAGTAAAATTCAACTGTCTCAATTCCCGAGCGATCGCACCAAAAATTCGAGTTCCTTTTGGATTTCCTTCTTGATCAATGACGACCGCTGCATTGTCATCATATCGTATTATCATACCGTTGTCACGTTTGAGTTCTTTACATGTACGTACAATTACAGCTCTAATGACTTCTGATCTTTCTAGAGGCATATTTGGCACTGCTTCTTTGATTACAGCAACAATAACGTCACCAATATGAGCATATCGGTGATTACCAGCTCCTATGATTCGAATACACATCAATTCTCGAGCTCCGCTGTTATCCGCTACATTCAAAAGGGTCTGAGGTTGAATCATATATTTTTTATTTGAATCTGTTATTTCAATGCAAAGGATGAAGGAAAAAAAGAAATATTGTCCGCCCAGAAAAAAAGAAACCTGCGGTTGTTTTTTCATCCTCAATATCCCTTTTGTTTAGTTCTACATCCCTATCGTGAAATAACAAATTGAGTTCGTATAGGCATTTTGCACGCAGCTATTGAAATAGCTGCTCTGGCTACAGTTTCTGATACTCCGCCCATTTCATAAAGTATTCGATCCGGTTTAACAACAGATACCCAATATTCGGGGGATCCCTTTCCCGAACCCATACGTGTTTCCGTAGGTCTTACTGTAACAGGTTTGTCGGGAAATATACGTACCCATATTTTTCCACCACGACGCGCATATCGTGTCATTGCTCTCCGCCCCGCTTCTATCTGTCTAGCTGTGATCCAAGCGGGTTCAAGTGCCTGAAGAGCGTATCCGCCGAAACAAATATGATTGCCTCGACAAGATATTCCCTTCATTCTTCCTCTATGTTGTTTACGAAATCTGGTTCTTTTGGGGTTATAGTTGATGGTTGTTTCTTAATTCCATCTCTATTGCAGAACCGGACATGAGAGTTTCTTCTCATCCAGCTCCTCGCGAATGAAACGATTCAATAATATTACAGATACACATGTATAATTATAATTATCATATTTATAATAATAAATTTATTATAATATTTATTATAATAATAAATAATAATAATAAATTATAATATAAGTAATTATAAGTAATGAATGGCATTTATTGATATTTAATTTGTTACATATTTAATTTGTTACAAAGGAAGATGTATATACAAAATATACAGCTGGACGTGTATATTATTAGATATAGAAAATATAAAAAATGCTTCTTTTTTTAGAATATAACGTATAATATAATGAATCCTTATTTTTACCTCTATCGAATCGCGCCAAAAATAGTAATCCAATAAATAAAGGTTTCGCGGGCGAATATTGACTCTTTCATTCGTAGGGTCAGGTCAATTCATGACACCTCTCAGAATAAATCAATTTTTTCTTGGTTCGTTCCGCCATCCCACCCAATGAATTATTAGGATTCGTTTTCAATAGAATCCTATGCAGTCACAGGTTTCGTCGTTCCCATAGCTTCTCCATTAATGGTTAGGCCTGAACTCTGCAATGGAGCTTCCGGCAAAATTCGTTCCCGAGTCAATCTCCTCAGTTTTTATTAACCCGAGGCTCTTTATTCTTTATTATTTTTTTTTTTTTTTATATATATATTTTTTATATTTCATTTATATATTTATATATATATTTATATCAGTATTGATTATATCAGTATTAATGCTTTATCACACTGCCTTTTATGAGGTGATTCATAGACCATACATATTGGAATCATATATCATTGATATTTTTGTTCTCTCTTTCTATCATCCTTCCACTTATCCACATCCCTTTATTTTTGCTTCACAACCCATAATCAGATTTCTTTTTTATGGAAAAAATTTCAGTTGCTACAACTATATGATCGATCCACCCATATAGTGACTGTTTCTTGGGATCTTGACAATACGAAGCAATAAGTTGGTTATTAATTTAT